ACTTAAAAAAGAATAAATCTCAATTCAAAGAAATTATATCTTCTACCAAGACATTTACTGAAGAAGCAGAAGCCCTTTTGAAGGGAGCTGTTCAGGAACAAATTGAGCTCTTTCTACTTCAAGAACAAACATAAATTTTTCATTCTTATTCCTAGTCTAGCCTCAGCACAAGAGTAATTGTTGAGAAAACTTTCTGATTCGAATCATTAAAAATGGGTTTCTTGACATAGCCATAAAAAAATAGTTGGAAAAAATTGCGTCCAATAGGATTTGAACCTATACCAAAGGTTTAGAAGACCTCTGTCCTATCCATTAGACAATGGACGCTTTTTTATTCCTATTTTGTTCTTTCGCATTCTTCCCTTTACCTTTTTTTTCGGAAAAAAAAATCTGATTGCACATAAATTTATTGATTTTTATGGAATAAAAAACTAAGGATACATATTCAAATTGATGATGTATGTATATAAGAAATTTGGAGCGGGTAGCGGGAATCGAACCCGCATCGTTAGCTTGGAAGGCTAGGGGTTATAGTCGATGTTAGTTGGTCATTTTTAACACCTCTAATTCAAAACCGAATATGAAATTTTTGTTTCATTCGGCTCCTTTATGGGAAATCAATATATTTCCAGATCTAAGGCCTAAACGAAAAACAGAAATAAAAAAGTTACGATGTATAAAAAAGGGGAGTCTTCCTAAATCCGAAGAATAAAATGAGATCCATAGCATCTACGTCAGCTTATCTGTCTGAATGTATCCAAAACTACTCGCTTTCTAGATGATCCCTCTAAAGTAGGGAGATTATACCAAATCCGTCTAGTCTAGTTACTTCGTTCCCTATTTCTACTCGGAGGATCCTGAGGAAAAGAATTTTGTTTCCACCGAGCTCAAACAATATGCTGACGGTTTTAGTAAACTAAAACCGTCCTTCTCTGGCTATTTGGCTTCAATTTTTCTTTTACAACAACAAAATTGAGGATCTAGTTACGATTGGAAATAAACTTTTGGATCTTTATCCATAGATCCTTTACTCATACTTAATACTCATACTTATTCTTCAAAATTGGAAGAGAAGAGTTGATCCAACTAAAAAAATTATGCTTCGCGACTCCATAATACATTTTTTTTTATTGAATTTTGGATACAAATCGCGAGAATGTATATTATTCTTAAAATATGCCATTGAAAGGTAAAGGATTAAACCCTTTTGATTTTTAAATAAAGTTTTTGATCGGAATATAAAAAAACTGAAGGAACCCTTAACCATTTAAGGAGTTAAAAGAACGAATCGCACTTTTACCACTAAACTATACCCGCTACAACATATATTTTTGTATATAAATGGACCGTTTGTCGAACAAAAAAAGAATGAGACGCAATCCAAATTGGATCAGAATCATGTGTTTACGTGTACGCTGGCAACGCCCGAATAATAACAGAAAGCTTATTTAAATACCTTAACTTAATAGAAAGAAGAGAAGGTTTTTATTTGCCGGGAAGTCATTAATCATTACTGGGAGCCCCGACCTGAAGAAGTTATTGAAGCTAGACCATAAAAATGATGAATTCTATATCTATATATATGTGGTTCTTTTTTTTTCAATTTGATTTTCAACTTCAGATCTTATGTTATGAATTTGGTTCAATTGGATCTCAAGTGTTTAAATAAAGCTTATCCTTTGAGCAAGTAAATAAATGTCTTTTTCTACTATTATAGAAATATGTGTTTGTAGAAACATGTGTGTTTAGCTTAATTTTAATATAGGATATTGTATGTAGGATATTGTTTAATTTCATTTTAATATTTTAATATTAATATATAATATATATGACTATGTATGATGTATGTTGTTTATTACAGTTTTTCAGGTAAGTAAAGTAAATTGATAAAAAAAAGAATAAAAAAAAATAAGAATATAAGAATTATATTATTAAATTATATATTTATAATATATTAAAGAAAAATAGAACATATATTATATATTATAAATATATAAAAAATATAAATATATAAATATAAATAAAACCATTGGATCTATGAATGATTCATTGGATCAAAAGAAGTACTCTGGCCCAGCCAGTATTTAACCGGGCTGGGGAATAAAAGAAACTTTTGTACAAAATAAAAGAAGTAAGGTATCCTTTCTATTGGGAATATCTGTTTCGAATCATTGATCAAAATTTAATTGCTGATCAAATTTGTAGATATCATTTATTTTTTTTTCTATTTCTATATCGTTAAAACTAGGATTTTTATAAACCTTTACTTCACATATCAAATAAAAACTTTGCAAATTAGATTAAAATTAATTGGGAGAGATGGCTGAGTGGATTAAAGCGACGGATTGCTAATCTGTTGTACGAGTTATTCGTACCGAGGGTTCAAATCCCTCTTTCTCCGCTGCTTATGATCACTTGATAGTTTTGAATTCGAAAAAAATCCTGATCCCTAGATTTAACTAAGAATTAAAAGGAAATCTAGGGAATAGATAATATGAAAAAAAAATTCCGAAAAAAAAATAAAATAAAGAAAGACTAACTCTTATTTTCATTCCTCACGCCCAGGATTACGTCCCGGATCATTAGATAAGAATCCGAAGATGAAGAGAGAAACAAAGAATATCACCACGGTGTAAACGAAGAGTTTGAGAGTAAGCATTACACAATCTCCAAGATAAGAATAAGATCATTTTTTTGAAAAGGGGAATAGATTACTTATTTTTGTACCATATATACTATTTTTACACGCCAAAATAAAAAGAAAATTTCACGAATTTTGTTTTTCTAATTTCTAATAAGATTCTTATTCTTTTGTTACCAAAAATTTCTTATCATATCCACAATTAGGTATTGTTTGTGGCGACCTAATCCTAATAAAGTGCTGCCCGTCCTAAGGTCGAAATGAGGAAATAAGCTAATCCAAATTCATCACCAACCAGGGTTCTTTAATTCCATATACAATAATTTCTCTTTTTGAATCGAGTAATATAAGGCATATCCGATCTTATCCATTTTTCAAATCTTTTTTTTCGAATGAATCATGAATTTAGGAAAGTATTAAAGATTTCATCTAAAACTTACAGCAGCTTGCCAAACAAAGGCTAAGAGAAAAAAGAGTACAGGTATGACGGGCATAACATCTACGATTGGATTGAAAAGGGCATAAGCCTCGGGTAATTTGGCGAAGAAAAAACCACTCATACTCGAATAAAAGACAGAATTAAGACAGATACACATTAAACTAAAGATATTAAGCATAACAAACATTTTCTTATTGTAAATGATATAATTTGATTTTGATTTACTTATTTTCCTTTTCCTAAGAAGTGAAATAAAAAAAGAAGGTCAAATAATCCTTTTTTCTCCGAACTGTCCCAAATTCAAAATCTTTTCTTACGTTCCGAAAAAAATAATTAATAAGGAATTATACTCTCATACAATATCTTAATTGAATTATATGTAATGATCAATCAATCTTTTTTTTTATTCTATATCATATGTGTCGATCGAATCCTAGTAACAATGTATATGATAGATATTTGAGTTAGAATTGACGAATAACCAATATCATTATTAGTGTTTATTAGTGTCGAATAAAAATCGAAATGGGGCGTGGCCAAGTGGTAAGGCAGCGGGTTTTGGTCCCGTTACTCGGAGGTTCGAATCCTTCCGTCCCAGATCGTTTCTGAATTCTAAGAAAAATTCTCAGAATGATATCTTTTCTTTCATTTGCTTTCTCACAAATATAATCCAGTCTAAAATGCGAATAAAAAAAGGGGTTTAAATCAATAATTGTAAATCAGTGTAGTGTGTTGACTGAGATATTTATATATTCAATATATTTGAAATTGATGATGGAGTTGATGAGAAGATTCTGGAATCCGAAATAAACGTATAAAATGAATAAACAAGGCCTGTGATGCTATGCATTGTTATTGTAGTCTTTTATCTCATTAACAACATTCAGTTAAGTGAAAAGTATTCGCGATTCCTTAACCATCCGGGATTACCTTCGGTAACAATTGTTTGTTGTATATGATGGATACGAAAGTATCATACTCCTATGATTCAGGTTTTTTCTTTTATTTCATATGTAAAGAATAACGATCTTAATCTTACTTTACACAAAACCCTTTATATTTCATACCTATGAAAACAAATAAATTAGATTTTCAATCTACCTTCCCACTTTAAATCAAATCATTGATAATTCAATTGGATATGGTAAAGTTTGCGTCTATTTAGTGAATGAAATATCTGTTAAAAATCTTTATCTACTCATTGTGATTGTGTCCATTTGTTGATTGACTTAGAAATATCATTCAGTCATGACTGGAATTTCAAATTATGATGTTGAAGTCGGAGGGATTCTTTAATTTTTATATTTTATAGGAACCTTTTGTACTCGAAGAGCTGTGATATATCCATCTATATATTATTAAAAAATTTCTATTGAAAAATTTATGACCTTTTCGGGTTATTGGAGTCATTGTAATATCTTAGATTTTTTTTGTTTCGGGACTGAAAATAAATTATATTACTTTTTCTATTATATTTTAAGTCTAAAGGGTCCTTTTGTTTTGTTTGAGGTCTATAGTTTTTTATTTGCTCGAGAAAAAAATGGAGCCTTCCCTAAGGTAAGGATTTACCTTACCGAACAATCTATTAAAGATATAAATAAAATAAGTCTTAAACTTGTTTATTCGTCTTTTTAGAAATGTTTATTTTTCATATGATACAATATGGGGGTTAATAAATAATAAATTGGATTCTTTCTAAAACTTTTCTGGATAGATACTATATATCTATTATATAGAATATAGAAAATGTGTACTATTTTTTATATACTGGTTGAGCCAATGACCATTTATGATTACATATTATTGAATCAATTCTATATCAGTTATAATGAAATTATGAAATTAGAGAAATTTTATGGTAAAACTTCGTTTAAAACAATGTGGTAGAAAGCAACGTGCGACTTGAAGGACATTATCGACTGTCGATTGATTTTTATATTCGCCATCTTCTAATCTTCTATAAGAATTAAGATCCTCTTGGCTCGGCATAGTTTGTTCTGTTTTATCAGGAACCTAATTAATTTGTGTTGGATTGTAAATAGTACATTGTGGAGCTCGAACAGAAAAGAAAGTATTGATTTTTTCTCAGGGGAAAGAATCTAGGGTTAGTCACAATCAATAAACTAGACAGATTTTGTTAGTATATTTCAATATATAAATTGAAAGGTTCAAATTTGAAGTGAAGAGTAAAGGGGTGGGAGTAACTAGTATTTATCTTTGTGTAATTAGTGTAATTATTTCCTCCTTTTTTTTTGCTCTATTCATATTTTTTTTTCTTGTTTGTTAGTGGAATTCAAAAAAAGGAGTTAATCTTGTTTATTGTATCTCTATTAATTGAATAAATCCGATATTTTTGCTCTTCCTATTCTTTATTTTTTCCCATCCAATTTATTATTTTAGTCGTTCCAATCCAATAAACACAAGTCATTATTTGATTTACTTAATTTGATTTGTTTTCTCAACATTCCATTGATATTGACAATGGTGTATTGAACAAATATAATTAATTCGATCATAAATAAATAGATCTGTTTACACCCACCCCATATTGATTGGGTTTTCCTTCAGTTCAGCCAAATGATGTGATGGTTTGACGGATTTACTCTCTAATTATAGAAGACAATATAGAAGACAAGGCGTATTTGATTAATGAAAATCAAATAAAAAAAATGGATAAGTCTGTCAATTTTGACATCTCTATTAGGAATTTGTTAGGAATTTTTTTGTTGTTTTTTAATTTAATCGGATTCGCCCATTTTGGTATTTTGGTGGTTCTAATTGATTAGAACATTCTTCTTTTTTGAGTTCAATGTTTTGTCGGGGTTGCGCAGTGCAATTCAATTAATCTTTTTGGATTTCGATCGTATTTACGAATCATATTTATCCGGGTTGCTAACTCAACGGTAGAGTACTCGGCTTTTAAGTGCGACTATAATCTTTTTTCACATTTGGATGAAGCAACGAATTCGTTTAGACTATTGGTAGAGTCTATAAGACCATGACTGATCCTGAAAGGTAATGAATGGAAAAAACAGCATGTCGTAATAAAATTAAGAAATTTGGAATTTTCATTTTTTTTTTAGTAGAATTTTTTGAATTTATCCTTACCGGATCGTTACAAAATATATTGTTTTTATTTTTGGAAGGGTACAGAATTGATTCTCAATTTAGAGTTAGGTCTAGTGACTAAATGGATAGAGTCTTATGGCCCAATTCGGGTAAAATAAAAAGAAACGAACTTATGTTCTTAAATTTGAATAATTAAATTACCCGATCTAATTAGATGTTAAAAATTAATTAGTACCTGATGAGGGAAAAGGTTCTCCTGAGAGTGAACCATTGATTCCTTTTTTTTTAATGAATCCTAACTATAATAAACTATAATATATAATATATTAGTTGGAGACAGATGTGTAGAAGAAATAGTATACTGATAAAGAAAGTTTATTCCAAAGTCAAAAGAGCAATCAGGTTGCAAAAATAAAGGATTTTTCTACTAACGAATATAAATATAAATAAATATAAACCGATTGGATAGAAAAGGAGAGAAAAAAATCTGTTGATTGGATTCCTTGTCCTCGGGGTATATATTTCTTACTGTACTATATACATACATAATACATATCCTGTTCTGACCATATTGCACTATGTATCATTTTATAACCCAAGAAATGCCCCTTGCTTTCTGTTTAAGTAGAAATGAAAATGGAAGAATTACAAGGATATTTAGAAAAAGATGGATCTAGGCAAAGGTACTTCCTATTCCTATATCCACTTCTCTTTCAGGAGTATATTTACACACTTGCTCACGATCATGGTTTAAATGGTTCGATTTTTGTGGAAATTTTGGATTATGACAATAAATCTAGTTCAGTACTTGTGAAACATTTAATTATTCGAATGTATCAACAGAATTATTTGATTTATTCAGCTGATGATTCGAACCAAAATAGAATCGTTGGACACAACAATTTTTTTTATTCTCAAATGATATCAGAAGGTTTTGCAGTCAGTATGGAAATTCCATTTTTACTGCGATTAGGATCTTCCCTCGAAGAAAAAGAAATACCTAAATCACAAAATTTGCGATCTATTCATTCAATATTTCCCTTCTTAGAGGATAAATCATCACATTTAAATTATGTGTCAGATATATTAATACCCCATCCCATCCATCTGGAAATCCTGGTTCAAATACTTCAATGCTGGACTCAAGATGTTTCCTCTTTGCATTTATTGCGATTCTTTCTCCACGAATATCATAATTCGAATAGTTTCATTACTCCGAAAAAACCTATTTACGTGATTTCAATTTCAAAAGAAAATAAAAGATTTTTTCGATTCCTATATAATTCTTATGTATTTGAATGTGAATTTTTATTAGTTTTTTTTCATAAACAATCCTCTTATTTACGATCAA